GTAAATGGACCTTTATGAGCCTCTAAAATATCTTTTAGACCGTGACCAATGCCCCAGTTCGTTCTATACATGTGACCCGCTATCAGGAAAAGAATTGCAATAGCTAAATGATGGTGTGCAATATCGGTCAGCCACAGACCCCCAGTTACTGGGTCTAATCCTCCACGAAAAGTAAGAAATTCACCATATTTTGCCCAATTTAAGGTGAAAAACGGGGTTGCTCCTTCGGCAAAACTGGGATAAAGTTGAGCCAAAAGATCTCGATTCAAGATAAATTCATGAGGAAGCGGTATCTCTTTAGGATCTACCCCAGCATTTAGAAATTGGTTAATCGGTAAAGATACATGGATTTGATGCCCCGCCCAAGAAAGAGACCCAAGCCCTAGTAGTCCTGCTAAATGGTGATTCAACATAGATTCCACATCTTGGAACCAAGCCAATTTTGGAGCAGCTTTGTGATAATGGAACCAACCGGCAAAAAGCATTAATGCTGCAAAGACCAACGCGCCAATTGCGGTACAATAAAGTTGTAATTCACTAGTTATTCCCGATGCTCGCCAAATCTGAAAAAAACCGGAGGTTATTTGTATTCCTCGGAAACCCCCACCCACATCACCATTTAATATTTCTTGGCCCACTATCGGCCAAACTACTTGGGCACTAGGTCCAATGTGAGTAGGGTCGCTTAGCCATGCTTCATAATTGGAAAAACGGGCACCGTGGAAATACATACCACTCAGCCAAAGAAAGATGATGGAGAGTTGACCGAAATGGGCACTAAAAATTTTTCGGGAGATCTCCTCCAAGTCGCTGGTATGGCTATCGAAATCGTGAGCATCAGCATGTAGGTTCCAGATCCATGTAGTAGTTTCAGGACCCTTAGCTATTGTTCTTGAAAAATGACCGGGTCTGGCCCATTCCTCAAACGAAGTTTTTACGGGATCCCTATCTACCAAAATTTTTACTTCTGGTTCCGGCGAACGAATAATCATTGAGTCCTCCTCTTTCCGGACAAGACATATAAAGAGACCTGCCAACATTCAAATAATTGGTGAACCTCGGAGAGATATTTAGAATTTTTTCTTTCACTTCTATCTCCCATCTCTCTATTTTTTTAGTTATTTACTAGAGCAATTATGATCTGGAAGTTGATCCAGGGCAAGTGTTCGGATCTATTATGACATAGATGTGCGGCGCTCAACGGACCTTTTTTGAGATACAAACCCCTTTTTGGTTTTTTTAAGGTAACAATGACTTTTTTGTGCAACTTAGCTTGGTCTTAGCTCAATTCGAAGGTATTAGGTGTAGCTACTTAATGTTTTACATAGAATATATGCATTTTTTTAGATTTTATTCAAAAATACTCTATTGAAAATAGAAAAAATCACACAACCAGTTGTTAGTTATTACTAAGAAATATGAAATATCCTCGTATTTAGTCATTCGACGTTTTTCGAATATTTGAGTCTTTTTTTTTAGAATAATTACGATTTGCGAGTAATGAATAATATTTCTATATCTAGATATAGAAATATTATTCATTACTTATTAATTTTTTTCTATTTTAATTGAAATAGCAATTTATTTGTATTAATAGCTAATAGACGAAAAGAAATAAATCTATTCTGTACTCTATCTGTGTATTCTTTATCTTTACGAAATACCAACCAAACTCGAATGATCGGAAAGGGCATATAATGAAATTCTTTGGTTGGTTCTTCCTCAAAAAAGGATTCCGTTTTATTTTAGAAAAAGACCAAACAGAATTCTAACAAATAACAAAAAATTCGAAATAATAAGAATTTTTCTTCTTTTATTCGAAACGCCCCGTGATCTTCAACCAATTATGCGCTTCAATATAATTCCCCGGAGTAAGCGTTATAGCCTGTTTCCAATACTCGGCGGCTTGATGGAACCAAGCCTCCGCAATTTCAGAATCGCCCTGTCGAATGGCTTGTTCTCCCCGGTCGGAATAGGAGGGTCAATTCCTTCCCTTAGAACCGTACGTGAGAGTTTCCCACCTCATACGGCTCCACAGTCAATTCTTTTGGTGTCCCATTAAACCAAATTTCTTATAGATCCATATTCCACTGTTCGGAGGAACCAAAGGAGGTCAATCACATGAGTTTCAAACTTTCATTTTGATTTAATTAAGAATCAATTGCAGTTTTATCTTTTCTCCCACCTGCAGAAGAAGAAAACACAGATATTTACTCCTATCCTTCGTATTTTCCGCAAGGTAACTATCCCGGTTTTCTAGCGAAATTTCTATAGAATATTTGAAAAAAACTTTCCTTCCTAAATAGAAGTAAGAAAGAAAAGACTTACTATCTTTGGGATTTGATCCTACACCGCCGCTCAATACCTTAGTCTTAGTGGATCGACTCTATTACATAAGTTAATTCCTACCTTTTTCTATCTTATATTTTTATCTATATAGGCATAAGTAAGCAGTTCTTTTCTTAATGTATTGGACCAAAACCTCATTAATTGATCTTTACGGTGCTTCTTTTCTATCAATTAGATCTTTTTTTTTTTATCCATAGATATAGAAAAAAGTATCTAGGCACATTTTGACTTCTATTAGTATGAAGTTTATTTCTTTGCTACAGCTCAAAGAAATCGTCGTTTTGGACGATGCGTTTGTAGCGAACCTTTTTTTAGTATTTACTAAAAAATTTTGTCTTCTTTTTTCTTTCTATAGGGGAGATAGCCGCACGTAATGACAGATCACTGCCATATTATTAAAAGCTTGTGGTAAGAATGGGTTTCGTTCTAGTGCCCTAAAATAATATTCTAAAGCTTTCGTATGTTCTCCATTACTTGTGTGAATAAGGCCTATATTATAGAGTATATAACTTCGATCGTAAGGATCGATTTCTAGTCGCATAGCTTCATAATAATTCTGTAAAGCTTCCGCATAATTTCCTTCGGATTGAGCTGACATCCGTTACGGTCGTTATTCGATTCAAAGAATCGCCGTTCCAGAACCGTACGTGAAATTTTCACCTCATACGGCTCCTCCCTTAAAATATAATATACATAATGAGAATTCAAAATACATGGAAAAATCAAAAGGGATTAAAACATTCTCATTATGTATGAACTGATCGGGGCTAGTGTTTTTACAAAAAATCTCTAGCCAACCTTCTTGCGCAAGAGCTTTTACTAGAATCAAGTGTCTTGATCCTAAATCTAAAGGATAACTTCAACAATTCCTTTGTTCTCAACGCCTCCTAATTTCCAGGAAATAGTCACTTCAACAGTCTTCGATGGTTCTACGGGTATCCAAAGTACGAACGAGATGGATGTTTGTTGGCCCAACCATTCTTCTTAGTCCTAACCCAGATAAGAAAGGGAGTAGGTAAGTAATTTTTAACAAAGCTTTTGTGTTGTCGATTGCTAGGTGTAGTGCTTCTTCCCCTATGCCGCCTATTGGTACTATATTACTAGGAAGTAAGATTGACCTGTAATACAAAACACAAAGGTGTAACCTTTCGTTCAATACAAAAATCTATAAATGAAGCATAGTATTTGAGGTTGCATCAATCGGGGATACACGACAGAAGGAATCGTTCTATTTCTAAACTTCACCTTCAACAAGCGTAGGTTTGTTTCTATAATCGGGAATAAAACTATTTGTTCTTTACTATCCCGAAGCGTGTGCTTTTCTCCTAAGACTAGGAGCAGTAAAAAGAAACAAAATAATAAAGAAAATCAAATCACACCATCTCTGTAATAAGTAAATGCCTCTTTTTCTCCTGAAGTTGTCGGAATTAGTCGTAATAAGATATTGGCCACAATTGAAAAGGTCTTATCAATAAAATTTCCATTTATCCGCGATCTAGGCATAGGTATCAATCCATTCTAAAATTCTTCTCATTACCCCTTATCGGGAAAACGATTCCACAAATAAAGAATTTGTACAGTACAAAATAACATAAAAACAGATTCCTTTCCAAACAAAAAAATTTCAATAAAGATACCAATTTGTGACTACTACATATACTTCGATTTTATTTATTCGAATTGTTCCAAATGTCCCCAACTCCTTTTTCAAGAATCAAAAAGAAAGAGTTGAATCCCATTTGAATTCATACAAATCAAATCGAGTAGTGTAGTATGGTAGCTATTCCGATTTCATCGAAGCAGAAGAATCAAAGAATTTTTCGATCAGATCAAAAAAAGTTTTGATCGAAAGACGAAAGGAAAAAGAATCGAATAATCATTCTATGATGGAAATAGAATCGCTGGGAAATTTAAGAGATTTGTTGGTGAGCACGTTAAAATTCGACGGAAATTTTCGAATTTTTTTTTGAGAATTTTATGGAATTGTAGTGGAAATAAAAATCGAACCATGATCAAAGAGGATCCATTAATCGTCTAGAATCTAAAAACCATAAACCCATCAATCCGTTGAGTCGATTCGTTTTAATTAATTGATCGAATCCCGTATATTATAATTATCTATATGGAAATATCGGATTATAGAATAAAGGATAGGAACATCATCTTCGCAACTATGAATCAATAAATATATAATATAACAAGGAAAAACTTGTTTTTTTTTTAATTTAATCAAATCCTACGAAGAAAGATTTTTTGGAAAAAATCTTCTATTACATTACTACTCGTTCCATTCTATTATTAGTTTGTTTATACTAAAATAGTATAGTATTGGTGCGTTAATCCTAGTCGTACCTATCCAAACAAAAATCGAATAGTAATAGAAATATGAACATAGGAATGACTCGCTATTTCTTCGGTTTATCAGTCATAATCATTTTGTAGGAAAGATGGCCGAGCGGTTCAAGGCGTAGCATTGGAACTGCTATGTAGGCTTTTGTTTACCGAGGGTTCGAATCCCTCTCTTTCCGTATTTTATTTTCACCTGATTGAATTCGCCAACATTTCGAACTTTACCAAATCAAACAACAAGAAATACTTTATCTTTATTTAGAACATAAGAGTTTGATCCTTCTTTTATTTTTATATCAATTTTTCCTATTTCGACTTGCTGCGATACCTAAAATACTGGAAATAAAAGAATAGACAAAGAGTGAAAATTTTTCTGTCAATCTAGTGAATAGGAAAAACTGGGATGGGATAGAATATATGAGCGAGGGAAAATCTGGGGCAAACCCCCGACTTTTAACCTTAAGTCATTTTCCTTTGGAAAAGGAAAGGGGCCAAATTGTCCGAACCCCTTTCTTTTGTATTTTAGTTAGGGTTACGTCTGACGAGAATAATATTCTACCACCAGCAATTCATTGATTTTCAAACCGACCCACTTGCTATCTATTATTTGATTGATTAATCCTTTATATGGAAATGGGTTAAGGGTCAAATGGTTAGGTAATTCCTCACGGGGGGATAAATCAAGAGAATTTTGAATTAGAGCTCTGGATTTTTGTTCATCCCTCGCCATAATAGTATCCTTGGGTTTGCAACGATAACTTGGTATATCGACTATATGGCCGTTAACTAAAATATGTCTATGGTTAACTAATTGGCGGGCTCCAGGAATAGTCGGAGCCATGCCGAATCGAAAAAGGATGTTATCCAAACGCATTTCAAGTAATTGTAGTAAAACCTGACCTGTTGACCCTTTGGCTTTTCTGGCGATACGAACGTATTTAAGTAATTGTCGTTCTGTAATACCATAATGAAAACGTAATTTTTGTTTTTCTTCCAGACGAATACGATATTGAGATCTTTTCCCGGAACGTGATTGGTTTCTAAGATCACTTCCGGCTCTAGGCCTTTTATTAGTTAGTCCGGGTAACGCCCCTAGACGGCGTATTTTTTTGAAACGAGGCCCTCGGTAACGCGACATAAAGACTCCTTTCTTTTTTTATTTTATTTATTTCTATTTATATATATATATTCGATTTTACAAAAAAACCGAAATTAAAACTGAACTAAATGATAAATGAAACGAAATCCACTGAAGTGTTGTCTTCCAATGAATAATGAAATGGGTTGTATATACATCATATACAAAAAATATATATAATTCTATATTTTGTATTAAAATATGTAAGTAAAAAAAAAAAAAAGAAAGAAAGACCTAATTTGGTCTGCCGAGATTGAACCCTTTTCTTTTTATTCCTAGGTGGAAGTTTCTCCAACATAATCGATCATTTTGAAGAAGGGAAAGGCACCCTTAACCTTATTCTTTTCTTTGTTCTTCGATTTCAAATAAAAATAGATATATAAAGCACAAATCCAACTAAAAATAGAAAAAGCCGGCTATCGGACTCGAACCGATGACCATTGCATTACAAATGCGATGCTCTAACCTCTGAGCTAAGCGGGCTCCCAGAAATTATACATGCACTGCCATTCAATAAACTACATTTTAGTGTAAGCTTATTCATTTTTATTGTTTTATGATATAAATCAAATTCAAATAAATAGAAATATTGGCTTTCGTTTTTTTCCTTCTATATAGATTCTATTTTTCGTCTAGAACGATTAGATTCTATTTCAATTAGATTTAGAAATCATATGCAATTTTTTCTATTTTTCGTAGAGCTAGGAATTTTCAAATCCATTTCAAATCAAAATTAAAACAAAAATTCATTATGACAATTTTCATTATATCTATAATTCATTCTAAGAAATGGATAACTATTAGAGTTATATAGAGTTATAAGAGTCTGCCTTAAGAAAACCTAAAATAAACAAGAATAAAAAAATGAGAATCGATAAAGAAGAACTCGGGATTATATTAACGTAATAAGATATTCTTCTGTGTGTAGTCGTAGACTATGATGACAAAAAAGAATCGACCCTTTGAGTATTCAAAATTGAATTCAAGAATGAACGGGTCGGAGGATATAGGTGGTATATATCCCTCGATATTGAATTGTAGCTACAGAAAGGATAGAATCATGTCTGATTAGACAAAATCAAAGTCAAATAGAGACTTCCGATAGAGATGAAAGAAGATAGAAAAAAAAATGAAAATGGAGAAAGCATTTTTTGGTATAGTAATACATATTAAACCTAATGAATTCGACGGTTCTGTCAGAAATGAAAGAATAAAAGGGAAGGACTGGAGATCTTAATCTTACAAAAAAGGGGGATATGGCGAAATCGGTAGACGCTACGGACTTAATTGGCTTGAGCCTTAGTATGGAGACCTACTAAGTGAAAACTTTCAAATTCAGAGAAACCCTGGAATTAATAAAAATGGGCAATCCTGAGCCAACTCCTTTTGTCAAAAGCAAAAAAGAAAGATTCAGAAAGCAAGAATAAAAAAAGGATAGGTGCAGAGACTCAAAGGAAGCTGTTCTAACAAATGGGGTTGACTGTGCTGTGTTGTTCTAAGAATTCTTCCGTCGAACCCCCACTCCAAAAAGGTTGAAGAATATACTTTATCAAATGATTACTAAGACCCCGAATCTATTCTATATTTTTTTTTTGATAGTCTGATAGATCTTTGGAAGAAGTAATTAATCGGACGAGAATAAAGATAGAGTCCCGTTCTACATG